AATATGTAGGTCTTTGCTTACCACCTGCACCTGGAGAATTTATTGCTGTCATGGGGGTTTTAGTTCCCCTCCGGGCTGTTTTCTTCCTTCTACCTGGCCCTGGAGAGCCTGTCTCCCAAAGTAGGTCTTCCCTGTTTTCCCTGGTATAGTAATAGTCAATAAGTACTAAGTAAGAGTACGAGTTTAAGTACCGAGTATTTAATATATTCTCTCTTTCTGCATTTAGTAAGGGGCACAGTGCCCGATTGGCATTTCCATTGTCCTGAGTATTTAGTCTTTTTACCCTGGTAGTCCCTATGGCGTGTCAATACTCTACCTAAGTGACTCCCCCTCTTTCTGCCTTCCCTTCTTTAAGTTCTAGTTTCCCTGCCATCCAGTTTTGTAAAACCTGTTACAGATCCAGTGAGCAAGAAAGCAAGTAGGTGAGCAGGAAAAAACTATTTAAAATGATAACTTCTCGGGCCAGTTCAATTTAAAAAAGTTCCAGGGAGTTCCTTTGAAAGCAAGTGACTAAGCAAACCTGTTTTCAAGAAAGCTCTTTGCCAAGGGTGGTATCATATATAATAATAAGGTTGCTTTTAGGAGTGATCTTTCCTTCTAATCATAAGAAAGGTTTGGATTCGTCTTTGCTTGAGTAAACAAAGAAAAGCTTTGTTCGCTTAGAACAGTAACATGAGAAAGCGTCTGTTCACGTCAGGCAACGTAATTGTTGATTTCGTTTTTATGTCGAGATTTGGTTGGTGCTCAGTCTACCTTAGTACAAGATCGAAAAGAATGCATTGCTGAGATACCAAAGAGAGAAAAGCAATCTAAAAGAATAATTTATTTTATAGGTGGTGCCCTACTACCATAATAAAAAAGCATTATAGTTCTGCTTTGCTTAATATTCATAATCTATTACTTCAGTCTCTATATTGTACTATAATGAGTCCAGATCAAGGAAATAAAACGAAAGTTAGACCTCATGGTAGGCCGATCACATTTCCTCCACCAGGAATGAATCTAACATAATAGAGAGAAAATCACGATTAGACTCAGTCTGGATAAAAGAATCCAATCCTCAGCTAGTCTTTTCGCCATTTTCGCTGTTAGGGAGATTGATTGGTGCATAGCGCTTTCAAAATACAGTAAGTAAAGGCATTCTTTTTCTTTCCCTGGCCCTTATATAAACCCTGTCCTACTAGGACATTCAATTAACAATTTCATTTGCTTGCCTTCCCCAATGTCTCTCTGTCATTCCTAGGGCTTTATCATAGTTCCATGCCTGCATTTAGAATAGGAGGAGTTGTCTTCGAGTCTCATCCATTTCATCTTGCATTTGGGCTTCCAACGATGCAGGAGCATCTGTTCCGATTTATCATCACCATTCCTTTAGGCCCCTAGACGACCAATTTGACTCATCTCTCCCAGGTTGTCCACCCGAAGAAGGTAACCTCGGCCTATTCAAGGATTCAATATCGTTCTTTCCCATGGATGCACCACACAGGGGAGTGCCGATCTTGCAATTCTTCCTGGGGACCTTGCATCCCCATCGTCTTGTGAATTATGTGCTCTTAGATAGGGACATCGACACCGACCTTTTCTGCCTTAGTGTACTTATCCCCTGGCATTGAAGGAGAAGAATGACAAGGTAGCTAGGTTTGCTTCCACTGATGATGCTTATTACACTTTGCCATCAATTTTACCTGCTTCCACCTATTACTTTGTTGCTTCTAATAGATCTATTGGGTCAAGTTCATCAGCTCGGGCAACAGGTGCTTTCACTGCATCAACTGAGTCAAGGTAAACCACTGAATCAATGGGCTGTGCTCCTGTCTTCGCTTCTGGCTTCGTTGCTGGGTCAACACCAATGGGATCCGCTGCTTTAAAGGAGCCGTAACAGAGGAAGTTCGAGAGGCGGGACCAAGGTATAGTTTCAGTTATATTTACCTTGAACAAATTAAGAATCCAACGGCAGAGCCTGGGAGAGGTGCGCTTGACCTCTCCACGCCACAGCGACTGACGCGAGGCAACCATCATCGAACGTGCCTTTAACCCTACGCATAAGATACTTATGGTCACTGCTAACCCTGACCCTGGTAAGGATGTATCATGAGAAGGTAACTGTGCCAAGTACGGGCTGACGCTCTTCGCGGGAATAGGTTCGAGTCGAGGGCTGCGCTCGCTGCAAGGGAATGGGAGTCAATGAAGGAAATAAGATATTTATTTTCACTGGCGCATAAGCAGAAAACGCATCATCATAAGTAAGTTCATATCGATCGACTCCGCTCAGAAGGTTATCGATCAGAGGATTGAATCTTTCCTTTCCTTGCATCAAAAAGAAGAGCGGTTAGGAAAGAAAGGGAGAAATTCCTTCGGAATGGTGCCGGAAAACACAGGGCCAGGGGCGAAGACAAATGGGAAGGTAAGGATGTGTGTAGACTACATAGATCTGAACAAGGCTTGTCCCAAGGATGATTACCCTCTTCCCATCATTGATATATTGGTTGATCACACTGTCTATCATGCAATGCTGTCTTTCGTTGACGGGTACAACCAAATCAAAATGGATCCTGAGCACATGACTAAGACTGCTTTTACCAGACCCTGGGGGACTTTTTGTTACACTGTCATGCCCTTCGGCCTGAAGAAGGCTGGTGCTACTTACCAAAGGGCAGCCACTATTCTTTTGCATGACATAATACACAAAGAGGTCGAGGTATATGTGGATGAGATTATTATCAAGTCCCGTGAGGGAGAGGGTCATGTGCCTGCACTTAGGAAGTTCTTTGAGAGAATCCGGGAATATAAGATGAGGCTGAATCCACAGAAATGCCGGAGTGACAGCCGGTAAGCTGCTTGGGTTTATGGTTAGTCAGAGGGGTATAGAAGTTGACCCAGCTAAGATTAAGGCTATCATGGAAATGCCATCACCAAGGTCTGAAAAGGAGGAGAGAGGCTTACCCACTTTCTAAGAAGGGGAGGAAACTCAATAAATATCGTAAGAGAAAAAAGAAAATCTTACGCCCAAAGACTCCCATTTCTTTCTTGGTTGGACCAACTCAACCGGCAATTTTCGACAAGTCTTCCCTCTTTTTTAGAGGAAGAAGCGGAATTACAAGGATGAAATGAAAAGTGATTCTTACGATTACGCCCAACAGCCCACTTGAGCAATTTACCATCCTCCCATTGATTCCTATGAAAATAGGAAACTTGTATTTCTCATTCACAAATCCATCTTTGTTTATGCTACTCACTCTCAGTTTGGTCCTACTTTTGCTTCATTTTGTTACTAAAAATGGAGGAGGAAACTCAGTACCAAATGCTTGGCAATCCTTGGTAGAGCTTATTTATGATTTCGTGCTGAATCCGGTAAACGAACAAATAGGTGGTCTTTCCGGAAATGTTAAACAAAAGTTTTCCCCTCGCATCTCGGTCACTTTTACTTTTTTGTTATTTCGTAATCCCCAGGGTATGATACCTTATAGCTTCACAGTTACAAGTCATTTTCTCATTACTTTGGGTCTCTCATTTTCCATTTTTATTGGCATTACTATAGTGGGATTTCAAAGAAATGGGCTTCATTTTTTAAGCTTTTTATTACCCGCAGGAGTCCCACTGCCGTTAGCACCCTTTTTAGTACTCCTTGAGCTAATCCCTCATTGTTTTCGCGCATTAAGCTCAGGAATACGTTTATTTGCTAATATGATGGCCGGTCATAGTTCAGTAAAGATTTTAAGTGGGTCCGCTTGGACTATGCTATGTATGAATGATCTTTTATATTTCATAGGAGATCTTGGTCCTTTATTTATAGTTCTTGCATTAACCGGTCTGGAATTAGGTGTAGCTATATCACAAGCTCATGTTTCTACGATCTTAATCTGTATTTACTTGAATGATGCTACAAATCTCCATCAAAGTGCTTATTTATTTATAATTGAACAAAAGCGAGGAGCTTTTTAGCTACCGAGTTTACGAGGTGAAAGAGTGATAACTTTCCTCGGATCGAAAAAAAAGATTCCGAGCACGTCTGATCAAAGTCTATCTTGTCTTTACCACGAGTCATTTTCCTTGGCTAACAATAATTTTCGTTTTGCACATATCCGCGGTTCTTCAATTTGCTTTCTCCCTCATAGAGGAAATAAGTAAGGTGGGTATACTAATACTATATTTATCCGCTTATTGGGACTCCTTCTAATGACCTATGCATTCTGTTATCATTTCCAGTTGGACGACCCATTAATCCAATTTGAGGAAAAAACGAACTCTTTCCATTTTTTTTAGGGGCTTGGAGCAGATGAAGCCTTCCTTCTTCGGTCCGCTTTGGCTCCTGATCTTGAGCTCGCTGTTCTTGGCCTCAGACCTGGCTTCTTCTTGGAGTCCTTGCCTTTTCGATACTTTAGGCCCTTGCCCTTGGCCTGGTCTCGACTCCCCCTGGCTAAGTACTTTCAATCTAGCACTAGCAGGCTAGCTACCAGTGCTGCCCCTAAATCTTGGACATTTTGGCGCAGGTTGGAGCCCCTTCATGAAATCGAAGAGCCGGTCCTCTTCCGTCATACCAAAAATGTCCAGGGAGAACTACGAAAGATGGCCTTCACATACTCGCGTATGGGGCCTGTTTGCTTCAGGCTCATCAACATGGCGGACCACAACCGGGCAGGAAAACCCTCCATTCTGCCTGAAACTCGTCCACAAAATAAATCTAATTGCACTTCACGCTCCGCCTTCTTTACGTCTTTTGGTCCGCCACCAGAACTTGGCTGAACCATCAAGATAGATGGCAGCCGTATTCACCGACGCCTCCTCGGACTACGTCCGAAAGCCGTTCCATATCCCAAAAGTCTTCAATCTTAGCATCTCGGGTGCCAACGAATGCCTTTGATTTCGCTTGATTCGAACCATCTAGGTCGAGCCACTGCTTACGGCCTTCTTTAGTATGGTGACCTCGCCCCTACTCTCTAAAGCTTGCCACCCCTATATATTAGTAAAGCTCGAAACACTTCCACGACCCCCTGTCCTTGGCCTTCCATCATGGTCCGCCTAACCAGCCCATCTTTCTCCAGAGAAGCAACCGCTCGCTCGAAATCTCTCCCTTCAGTTGTGTAACAAGGCGATCCACACGATCACGAGTCCGCTCCCGTCGATCCTCTTCGACGGCACTAGCCTACGCGTTCTTCCTACTAGCCATGGCTTGGCCCAACCTTTGGCTCTGATACCACTTGTCACGGCACTAAGTCCTTCAAGCCCACAAACCGCGGCACCCTGCTAACGGTCCGCTTATAGCAGAGTAAGCTGAAAAAGTCCCTTCTATCTTATTAGTAATAAAGGCCCTGCAATCAAAAAAGAGCGCGTTAGCGCATCCCCTTTCTTGCTCGTTAGCGCAACGGCTTTCGCGCAGCTCAATCCGTTCCTTCTTGCCTTATATTACTTAGTAAAGCAACCTTTCGCGCTAGGCGCTCACCTTTTTTTTGTCTGGGTGGAAACTGGCGGGCAGGGCTTGCTTAACCGGATACACGGAATTGGGATCTCTGTCGCATGCAAATCTTTCTATCGGGAAAGCCTCGCTTATTCAAAGGGCTGATTATTTAGAACCCGTTTTGCTCATAAGTAAGTAAGCGTTGGTAGGAGCGGCGGGATGATGATGAGTATATAAATCAATAAAGAAAAAAAAAAAAAGAAAAAATGGCAAGGAGAAATTTTATATCGATGGAGGAAATAACGATGTGGCGGAAAACAGGGCAGGGATTCTCTACAATGACACTGTAGACCAATTGAAAGGGATGTAGCGCAGCTTGGTAGCGCCTTTGTTTTGGGTAAAAAATTTCATGGGTTCCAATCCTGTCATCCCTACCTATTCTTCTTGGACAGACATATTTTCATTTTATGATACTATTATACATGCAAGATGTATTGGGGGTACAAAAAGAATCCTTTTTCTTTACAGTCGTATCTACTGTGATAAGAAAGCGCTCTTAGTTCAGTTCGGTAGAACGTGGGTCTCCAAAACCCGATGTCGTAGGTTCAAATCCTACAGAGCGTGATTCCGTTCTTGTTAGGTCTAATTACAATGAAATAACTTCACTAACTTGAAGAACAAGCTGAACCTTAACGGCCTGTATTCGATACTGGGTCATTCATAACAAACCTATACCTTCCCTATTTACTCGACGAATTAAAGGGATTCTTCGTCAGCACGGGTTTAGCTTCCTCTTCTAGTATAGGTTTGGGAGCCCTCGGCCAAACGAGTATTTTACAGAGAGCCGACATTAATAACTGGCCGTTTTGATTCTTTGGCACAACTCGATGAATTTAGTAGATCCTTTTAGGATTAGTAAGTTTAGAAGATCGAACCTATCCAATTTTTACAGTGCGATGTCACGGACTAGCTGTACCTACCCTTTCTTTTTTGGGGTCAATATCAGCAATGCAGTTCATCCAACGATAAACCTAATCCGAATTATAGAACTACGACACAATCAAACCCGAACGAACAAAATGTTGAATTGAATCGTACCAGTCTCTACTGGGGGTTCTTACCCTATATATGACGAGCTGAGCTTTGATTTTCAAATTCTTTCTTAAATTAAGAGAAAGCAAGAGAATAGTAAGACTAGGAATTTTCTTATCCCATTCGGGAAGGATCTCATCTCAAAATTATCCATAACTATTTATGTCTCCAGCATGACCACTTTTTGAAATTAGGAGGGAAGTGGGGTAAATGGCCTCTACTACTCTACTGGAAGGATTCCTCTTTGGCTGATAGGTACTGTAACTGGTATTCCTGTGACCAATAGGTCTTTTCTTTTACGGTTCATACTCTGGATTGGGTTCATCCCTGTAGTAATCGGATGAACTGGGTTGTACCTGTTCCGATTCAAAATGACAAAAGAACCGGGCAGCAGTAGGAGCCCTAGGGGGCAGGAGCACTCGACCTTTGAGAAATGAACAGATTATGTTCTCTTATTTCTTGTCAAAACCCGAGGAAGAAGTTTCGAATAGGGGCCGAAAGGCGTGAGTGCAGTAGACGCTTGAAAGACTATATGGAACTCAAATCTTTCATCCCAGTCTCGAAATAGGCTGTGTCGAGACTGCAATTATTGCTTTCGGGTTCTTTCCCCAGCCCTGTCTCCAGGATCTCATTCAATAAATCCAACCCATTTCTAGGGTAGATAGAGGAGTTCGTCCTCTGCTTCCTTTGTTCCACTGGCACCAAAGATCAAGAATTCGCGAGATAGAAAGAAAGATTCTAGGCCAACCGGCCCCATGACAGGGGTATTGGTCTTCTTTTACCAATGTTTGGTAAAGGTCGGGTACAATATACCTTTTTTTACCAAGCCCCGTTGGCGGAACCAGTACGCTCTTCTGATAACTCAAAGGCATATAAAACAACCCTTGAATACCATAGAGCGCCCACGGTTGTAAGACGCTCTTTATCCATATGGATAAAAGCGAGTCAGTCCCGCGGCTAGCCCCCCTAATAGTATAGCTCTGATCGTTGCCCTTATCTCGCCTTTTGGATCGTAATCGGCGTTCTACGTTCTAGTTAACGGCAACGTAAAGGAATAGGAGTTAGATTTAGGAAAGAGACCAGGGTTCCTGCCTTATTGAAGTTATCCCGGAGTTAATGAGTTCGGATTAGGAAAGGAATTCCTAACAGCAACAGCTTAGCCTCTTTTCATTTCTTCTTTCCCTAGGGAGTTTTTGTTACCGAGGATTGAAAGTCTTACTATTACACATACACATGCCCGTCTTAAAGAAAGATCCATTTCAACCAAAAAGACAACCGTCGCTATTGCCTTTCGTAGGCAGGAAGAAAGGTGTTTTCCATAGGGTCATCTCCGTGAAGGCGACCCGTCATTTGTATTATCTTCGTATATTGGTATCTTATCGTCGACAGGTAGAGCATCAATTACATCGACCGTTAGGTCTGTGAAGGCAAACCCTTCGGTCATTTCGAGTGCTATAATGATTTGTGCGAGATTAAAGAGAGAAAGAGAGAGTTTGCCTTAGTTTCCGGTAACTCCTCATTGATAAAGTGGGCGCGACATCGATCTTGTAGCAGAAGGAGGCAAGAGCTCTTATTTACTGCGATCACCAGATCGAAAGCAAGGATTGACAGATGTAACAGGAAAAGACTACCGATCGTTCGGGGATTGATTAGTAAGCTTGCCCTGGTAGGCCGTTGATTCAAGCAAGAAAAGAAAGGCTGAACGCCCTTGCTTCTGCTTCTTAGCGCGTAGTGGGAAGAGGCTACTATTGTTTGTTGTTTTCAACAACGACTTACTTGTTGAACTTGATCAAATAATCATTTCATAATCATCAATAGTTTAGGGATTGTATAACTAGTAATTCACTGAACTGGTTTAGTGCCCCGGCACGAGACCAGAAATCGGTCGACACTGAGGTGGTTAAAAAAAAAGTCGGACGAGGTTCTCCAAGCAGCTATCGATCTCCTTGGTGGAAAGGGTCTATGAGAAAGTTCACCATCTATTATGTTAGAATGCAGCTACCGGTAGCGTAGCTCGTCGAAATAGCTCCTTGGTCCCCTTAGACATTGCCCCTTAGAAGCAGAGGCGGGCTTCCTGTGAGTGGGAGAGGAAGAAAGGGCTCGGGGAACGAACCACGAATCAAAGTACACGCGGCTTGGACCATTTCTGGGGCAAGGCGACTTTTTAGTCGGTGGTAGCAGCTTTCAGGTTCCAGTTAGCAATGGTCCTGTTGCTACAAGCACAAGCAACAGCCCCTTCTTTCCTCCACTCGACTCGTTAGCTCCTTGTTGCATAGTCAAAAAACCTATCGCGAGTTTACCTCTTCGTAGGAGCAAGGAAGCCTTGGGTGAGGTTATTCAGGGCAGATAGCGTCCTTACCATTCCTAAAGCTCCGGATGGGGTCAAATACAGGTGGCTGGCCTGACGCTTGGGTCAAAGCTTGTTTCACTGGAGTTTCTTCCCAGTTTTCGTAGCCATTGGTGGAAGACGATCAGATGCTCTAGGGTTACGAGGTAGCCAGAGCCACACCGCTTACCTGCCACTATCTTTACTACGTTCCAGAATTTAGGCACATACCAATGGTGATGTAACTACCTTACTCGATGACACCGAGGTTACCGAGAGACTTCCTCTACCTACCCTGCCACAGCAACCGTAACTGCAACCGAACCGACACTCATATTATGGACTAGACTAAGCAAGCTACCCGCTCTCGTAACCCCTTTAAGTGAGAGAGGCGGAAAGAGTGCGAGTAGAGAGAACGAGCGAGTGCCTTTCTCAACTAGACGATAGCTTTTCGGCTTGACTCTTACCCGGGAAACCTTTCCCCGATCAAGACGACCAAGCATGCGAATTCCCTTCTCCTGCGAAGAATTCTCCTTTTCTAGGCTACCTAAAAGGGCAAAAGCTTAATTACTTGCACCCTTTGCTTCGTCTGCTTTTATCGGTTCAACTTCGCCTTATCTTTTTGTTCAATTCTTCCTCTAAAAGTCCAGTTAACAACAGGGAGCTACGATTTGCTTTTAAGCTTGAGATAATGGCCTTCAGCGGCATCTATTACCTATCTTCAACTTCAGCTTCCGCGCCTGGTGAAGCCAAAAAGCCTCTTTCTTACGATCCAGCTACCTATCCAACGAGAACCGCCTCTCTAGCCTACTACCTAAAAGGGCAAAAGCAGCACCGGCCCCCCGGATGAGATTAGGATGAAAAGCAAGTCGATGATGCCATAAGTCAAAGGTGAGGCGAGAGTCCTTCACTGCACTCACTGGAGATGACGCCATGAACCAGTCCATAGGAGCTAGGCAAGGAACAAAGTAACGAGACCGAACGAGTGGAATACCTGGAACGAGACCTAAAGACCTGGCAGCTCCTATTCTTTGTTGACCATAATTCATGAACTCAGTTACCATAGGGAAGATAGAGATTATGTGTATAAATAAGAAAATTGTAGGCTTCTTTCTTTCTCTTGTTTGAGATAAGTTGTGAATATAGAATATTGGAATCCTTTACAGTGAAAGAAGTTGGGACGAAGTTGTTAATAATAGATTACCTAGATAAATAGGGAAAAGAAATTTCCATCCAAGATTGAATAGTTGGTCCATTCTCAGCCTTAGTAAAGTCCATCTTCTTGCAATAGGAATGAACAAATAAGTTTTAGCTAATGGAAGAAAGATCCTTCTTATTATCCCAAAAACTTTACCTACTTTATTTATGTCAAAAATGGAAGGAAGGAATATGTACGGAATAGAAAGATTCCAACCTCCTAAGTAAAGAACTCTTACAAATAATGAAGAAAGTAGTAGATTCAGATATTTTGAAAGGTAAAATAAGCCAAATTTGATACCTGAATATTCAGTTTGATAACCTGCTACTAATTCTCATTCTCCTTCTGCTAAATCAAAAGGGAATCTCTCACACTCGGCTAGAGAAGAAATGCGAAAAATGATAAACCCTATAGGCTGAGGCCACAAATTCCACCCCCAAAAACCATATTTTGACTGCGCTTCGACTAACTCAACTCCCTTCTTTTCTAATCATAGTCGATTAGAACATCGCTGTTCTCATCACTATTACAGAACCGTACATGAGATTTTCACCTATCATTTTCAATTACGAAAAAGAATTAGACGTTCCATTAATTTATGAATCGTGCCAAAAGCGAAAGAAAGCCCGAGCGGGAGAAACTCCTTTAAGAGACTTCCCTAGACAAGGATGTCAACCCCTCCCTTTCTTGCTGACATTCGGGAAGTGTGAAGGGAGAGAAAAGGGAAAATCTCTCAAAGGGTCAGGTTAGAACCTTACCTTTATTATCACATATTCCAAAGAGAGCGGCGTCCAATATTATCATATTCTCAAGAGTTCCCATAGCTGCATCACCACCTGAGCTGGCTCATTCATCCTAGTCATCTTAGAGCTATGAGGCAGAATAAGGAAGACGTCGCTCTTCAGCAGACCCCGCCTTTCGATCAATTCCTGTCGTTGGAGTGAACGTCGGGTGCTTTATATGCCCTTCTTTTTCTAATAGGTCTACCCCGGATTCGGCCCCAAAAGGAAAGAAAGGAGCGGCTTCTTTCATGAATCTATCTGCTAGAGGTCTTATCTGAATGTCAGCAAAAAAGGTCTGCTCTATCTCTTTGAGAAGACGCGGCCTAGGGACCTTTTTCTCACACATAATAATATAGGAAAGGGGCCTCACTCGATACTAGGCCTTTCGGTCTTCAACCTCTTCCAAATCCTTGAATATTGTATAAAATAGCTTGTCCACAATCCCACCAGAAAAAGGAATAAGAGTCTGTATCTGAAGATGCCATTCTTCCCATCTTGAAAGATTAAATAGAAAAGGGGGGCCCCTTGCTAGGAAATAGGGCACACGAAGAGAGACCCTTTGACAAGGATTTGGAAAGGTAAGCAGAGCACCCCATACCTATATTAAAATTAGCCCGGGTCTTCCCTCAGAGAACTCTGGAAACCTCTTGAAAGAAGTCGAATCAATATTGATTTGAGTTGCCTTTTCTGCAGAGAGGAAGGCCGACCAGCGATGACACGAGACAGAAGGAATAGTAGTTTGATTTGGTCTTACCCAACCCTAAGAGAAATCTCAAGCGGCTCTACTGACCTATCCAAGCCTCCTTCCCCAAGACCTTGAAAGGCGGAAAAGCTCTATACCCTCATCGATATCTAAAGTTGACTTTCTTTCTCTATCCGGATTGTATAAAATCTCAATCTCTCAGTCTTCTTTCAGACGCCACTTCCCTATTATTTGAGTTGTAGTCACCCGAATCTCTATTGGACTCGAACTATTATTCCTTTTCTTGTCTCTCTCTTTTTCAATGATTTATGTTTATGTACACTCCATGTGTTGATATAGATTCTGTAAGAGAAATGGTAATTAGAATAATAGCAATATATACTGCAATTGATTTGGTTTGTGTTTTTTCTTTTTCTATTCTTAATGGATCAAAGTGATTATTTTCAAGTAGTATCACAAGAGAGGTCAACTTTTTCCTCTTTTTCCCTTGATACTTTTCTATTTCTTTGATAAGTCGAAGTCACTACGCCTTAGCTAGGTAGGTTCTAACGGAGCCCTCGTCTGGCCTATGAACTATAAGGCACGGGGCCAGACACGAGACAGAATATGCGATAAATGTCAAGCCCTCGTACGATCCTATAGCACATTCGGACCTCTACTCTATTGGACTCTCGTGAAACTTAATAGCCTTTTGACTGAGAAAATGCTTTACTATATCAAATAAAATAACCTTTTCTTTCCGTAGCTTCGGATTCCTTCCCTGATACTACCTTTCCACTAATCTTTTTATAGGTGCCTTACCTGATCCTGCTTTTGGGGAAATGCCCTTTGCTTGAACCACTTTCCGTAACTGCTGAAGGAGCAGTTCTATTCTCTTCTTTTACCCCCCGGGAGCCCCTAGGACATAGACTGAGCTACGATAAATCCTTTATGTTCTTTCAGACGTGGGATAGTCACGAGCTGGATTCGAAGCAGTCTCCCCAGATGCGGGTCTGTATTTCAACCTTTCTGATGGTGACTTTGGTAACCTCCTTCCTCACCCGATTTCTAAAACTACGAATTCCGACTCTTCTGTGCTCGGGTCGGCGATCTTTCTCCTTTTCATCTTTTAGGCGTCTAGGTGCTCTGAAGCTTGGGCCTAAGGAAGAAGTAGAATACTACACCCGTGCTTTTCTTTTATGAGATTGAATCTTTCGATTTATTTGTCTCCTGAAAACAGTCTCTATTAGGAGGGTATTACCTTGGATTAAATTGAAAATTCAAATGTGTTTTATACAGGAAATCTCCCCGACGAGTGAGAGACTTGCATTTGAATCGAGATTGTCGATTGCTTTCTTTTCGGGATTGGAATGGATCTCGTAGCTGAAGATGCCAATGAGAAAATAGAAAGAGAAAATGCTGACATGAGGTTAAGTCCACAGTTTGAAAGATTGCCAAAGTGTTCCGTTCATGGGTAGCCACCTAAACGAAAGCCAACGATGGAATAACCTACCGCTGACATGTCTGCATCACCACTTGAGCCACGCCCTTGAAAGGCGTCTGTGTTCATCGAATATCATAAGAGAATCTATCGAAAGGAATTTCAAGGAAGAAAGAAAGCAATAAAAGAGAGAACATCGACTTCCTTCTTACGCCGCCCTTCCCCTAATCAATGAAAGGGGAAGCCCTACTCTTTAAAGCAGCCCCGTTAAGGAGATAGACTGACCATCGACCCTTTGAGAGGTCCGTAAGAGAAAGCCAAAAAGGGCTGATCCAACGAGCCTTAACGGCCTTTCCTCACCTTCGATTCCTATGTTGACGTTGCCGAATCTAGCTCTTGCCGCGATCTTTCTCTTTTATGTTTATTCGATAATGCGGATACAAGAAGTTGCCTGAATCTATATCTTCGGGGCGAGTGTACGGTCAGTCTCTAGCTTTCTCTTTCAAGAAAGGTGGTGATCAGCTATGGGAACAATTCCACTACTCTTACTTATAAGGGCTACAGAAGCCGTTGACTAGCCAACCATAAGACATTTCGGGTCAGACTGATACTTCTTTATTTCTTACCCTAGTTCCGAGCTTTCTGCTTTCTAGCGGTTGAGGAAAGGCTCGCTTCTTTCCGGTTCTTTCATTTTAAGTCGATGTAGCTTCCCCTCCGAACGAGAGATCTATCTGTCCGACCGAGGAATTGATTAGATAGAGTTTTTCTTCCTCTTGTTTTTGGATGCCTCTTTGGCAGCTAAGAAGTGTAAGCTATCTAAATTGCAGTTCAGGAGGGAACCGAATGAGAGTCAAAAAGAATGCCAGATTTTTCCCCTTCAACTGCAGGTGATCCTGGGGTTCCAAAGGCGAACTCTGTGAAAGGAAGAAGCCCAAAGGAGGCGGTTTTAGCGTCGGGGTACGACATCCAATATCCGTACTATGAGATGATTTAGTGGATAAAGCCTAAACCTATCCAGATAAGCGATAGGGCGACCCTATACAAGTAGTGATTCGACTTTCCGCTTCCAAGTAGCCATTCGATCTTTGTCTACAGCGGTTAGTGCTTTATTGCTAACTTCCTTTAAAGCAGTTCTATGCCCTGCCTGTCCCAGGAAGAATTGAAGTTTTTAGGGTTTTTAGGTCATCCCCCTTATCGCCTTGGTCTCATAGGCAAATCCTTTAAAAGGAAGCCCAAATCCGGGACGAAGAAAGCTTTTAGATAGCTTAGATGAGTTAAAGAAATATCGTACAAATAGTACAAGTCTTGGCCTTAGTTGTAGTGTTCTATGTTCACAAGCGCGTCAAGCAAGTCTTGAATCGATTTGTCATAGAAACGGTAAATTGCATGACATGACTATGAGTACTAGTACTATGAGGTGGTTTATTAAGAATTTGATTTGTTAGATGCGCACCATTGTGACGACTTTCGAATCTAGTCTCTAGTCCGAAACCTGTTCTCTTTCCAGACTCCCGGACTTCAGTTTGGGGAAATACGAAAGGAAAAATTCGAGAAAGTAGGGAGGCAAGCGGAGGCTTGAACACAGTGGAGGGCGGTAGGGTCAAATTTCATTCGATGTGGATTGGATGATGAAAGATGGAAGGGGCGCAGGAGAATCAGTGTTCTGTCCAAGCCGGAAACGGTACTGATAAAAAGAAAATCGTAGATTATCGTATATAGAGAGAGAGTCCAGAGAAACGAATTATTTGTGAAAAGAACAACAGTAGCTTTTAGGAAGTCGCGGTGTGGAGCTACTGCCTAAAAGCTAGTTGTCTACCATCTTTCACAAATAAGTCTTCCCTCTGGACTAATTCTTATGGAATAACCTAAAGAATTCATATTAATAGGTGGGCTCCCGGGAGACAAAGATTCCATATGTGCATCTAGGCCGAAGTGTGTCTGTCATCCTGAGCTTTGGGCAGTTCATACGAAAAGGATGGAGTCCAGAACCAGGCATTTGAGGACCCAGTTGGAGTACCGAGGTAGATGGGACGAGAGCCTTGAAAGCCCCTTTTAGCTTAACCCTTACTACAATCGAGACTAGGAAGTTAGATCCTGCCCTCCGCTCGAAGAGCGACAAGCTGTAATGTCAGCTTTGTCGTCTTTGGCGATAAGCACTAAGGATCAAGAAGTCAAGGATCTCTACTTTAATATAATAGGCTCAAAGCTTTCCGGGAAACCTCCTGACTTCCCGGCTGTATATGCTTTAACAGATAAAGACTCTTTGACGGGCTACTCTCCAAGCAGCACGACCTCGCTTCCTCCCGAAGCTGCCTAGTTACACAATGCAGTTTTTTCTAGAGACGAGGATGGGCCAGGCTTAGCCAGAATAGACCAAGCTAAGCAAAGAGGAACCTACCCCAAGCGGAGCATCCACTATGATAAACATGCTCCCTTCAGCTACGAAGGAAGGAGGAGATAGACAATGTCGAGAAGCACATAGACCAAGAGAGAGAAAGAAAGAGCCCTAACTCAGAAAGGCCCAGACCACGCGGAGGAAAGAATGGCACTTTACAAACAAATAGGGGGGCAATGAAAGCAGAGAGAAAGCCCCAGGCAGTGGTGTGTAGCACTTCGAAGAAAGAACCTACCATCCAGAACAGAGATCAGCTCCCTCACCAACATCCAAACCCATTGGATTAAAGCCCTAGCGGATCTGGGATGTTGCCCACTTTATCGTATACTCGAGCTGGGCCAGACTCTTTTTCGAACTTGTCCGTAGCGGTTCTCCGGGCCGAGGAGGTATTAGATGGTGCCTCAGAGAGGTCATTCTTGATTTGTTGCAAGACTGGGGCATGGCTCTCGTCCTAAAAAAACTCTTCATCCTCTGTTGTCTTGAGCAGTGGGGCGAAAGGCTGGATTTTCCCTGCAAAGTTGGAGATGAACCGCCGGGGAAATTGATCTGTCCGATCAAGCGCCGCAACTCCTTTTTGCTTCTTGAGGGGGTGCTTCCTTGATTGCCCTGGATTTCTTCTTGTCAATTTCAACCCCTCTGTTGTGCACTAAGAACTTTAGGAAGTTTCCTGCTGTTACGCCAAATGCACATTTTTACGGGTTCATCTTCAAGCCGTGTTCTCGCGCTCAAACACTGTCTTGAGATCAGACAAATGACCCTCTACAGGGAAAGACTTCACAACTACATCGTCAATATACACCACCTCTACGATGTTGACAATAAAGTAATGGAAGATGAGGTTCATTGCTCGCTGGTAGGTAACTCTAGCGTTATTCAGACCGAAGGGCATCACCTGCCAGCAGAATAGTCCGTCCAACAGCACCCGGACAACGGAACGCTGTTTTTGCCTCGTCCTCTTTGGAGATGAAAATATGGTTATACCCTAAGCGACCGTCCATGAATGACAGAATTTATTGCCCAGCTGCTCTGTCCACTAACAGATCAGCGATTGGCATTGGGTTCTCGTCTTTTGGTGGGGCAACATTGAGATTCCGGAAATGCATTCTTTCCCCCCCAGCCCTTGCTCTGGGCTTTTTGTTGGGGCTAAAATACGATAGATAAGGATCTAATGCGAACCTTGACGCCCGACGGGCGATAAAGGTAAGGGACGGAACCAATGCTGTGTGGAAAGATGCAACGAGGAAACCTCTTCCCGTCCCGGTCGAAAGCCGTGCAAAGACGTAATAGGATACTGCATCTCGTAACGGTAGAAAGAGGAAAGGCTAGTAAGAATCCGATTACCAGTAGGAGAAGCTAGTGAATACCAGACCGGGTAGAAGACGGTACTACTTCCTTTCGACTGACTTTAGAAGGCCTTGAATTGAGGGATGTAGGCAAGCTTTAGCTTGGTTCTTTTCTCGATTGATAGAAGGACGGATTATTAGAAATAGTATTTGAACCTTGCTCGCACAAGTGAGATGACTGCCTGTGTGGTAGCGACCGATAAGCACCTTATCTATTAAGTGGGGTGCATCTACTGGGAAAGCGTCCAACTCAACATGTCCGATGCGAGATAATACTGGTCCGCTACTTACTATAGGTGTGTTACTTGCCGTACGAATTAATCCCCACCTGATCTATTGCTCATAATGAAATCAAAGGGCGTAGCAAATGGGGTAGCTATTCCGCTTCGTGCGTAGTAAAGAGAAAGGATAACTTTTCCGTTGGTTACTACCTTAGGGCATTCTGGCTTCGAGTGGATCCAAGGTACGGGAAAGACAGGACCATACCTGCTTCCTTATGGTATATTATTCCCCCCTTCCGTGGATTAGTTCCAACATCAATCCCGGTGGAGGAGAACTCAAGTAAATGCGCTTACCAACTCCTTATCGACCTTCCAATCTCTTATCTGGACAGGATACGAGCAAATGAACCCCCTCCCTATTGTCTATTCCTCCTCCTGGCTTACCGCCGGTGGGCATTAACTAGACCAGTTCTCATAGCTATCTATTGGTGCTCTCGGCATAGGAAGTCTCGCCGGTTGATCTTATTTTAGTTCTCTGCAAGCCAGTTTAAGGAAAGGTCCTTCTCTCTGCCAGTGGTAAGGAAAGGACTTTCTCCTTTTATGGTGAGTGCTAAGTGTTTTGATAGTGAGCCAGTTATACCTGTTATAGATATATAAATAATTAGATAACTTTTAAGTACGTTATCCTTAGCCTATGTAGGCAATTTCCTTTATTTCTTAGCGAATTCATATGGAAAGAGAGTGAGCTTCCATGCTATATTAAGATAGAGCTTTGCTAGCAAGTGGTTATACTATAACTATAAGTAAGAGCCTTTTTTAAGACAGCTAGTCGTAGAAGGCACCCAGGATAAGCAGCTAAGAGCAGCCCCCCTTACTATGTCTTTACCTATTGATTGACTGGTAAAACTATCCGATCTGGTGAGAAAGACTTGGCCCCGCTAGTCGGTGAGAAGCACTTTGCCCATATAACGTAATAAAGAAGATATCCCTTTTAGGAAGTTTCTTGCCATTTTGAGTTTCCATCCTTGGTAGCAGGCCAGGCAATGACTTAGATGGCGCTCCTGTTGGAATGGAATAGCTTTACTAAAAAGAGAAAGTGGAAAAAAGATCCCGAGAGGGCAGCTAGGTCAAAGGGGGTAGGGCTAAAGGCTAATAAGCTAATGTGCCGACGAGCTTGCAGTTTTAGTTGTAGTCTTTAGGCGATCTCGGGCAAGTCCTTTTGTCTCTGTAATCTCAGATGTGTATACGTGGGTGATAGAGAGCTATGAATCCTGTCTACTCACCATGGCAGATAACCCATGATTTGATATCCCGCCAGGCACGGGAACAGAACTGGGGTAGTCAAAGTCGGATGGTGTCATTCTGCCTTATCTTGTCACTGATGGATCGAATCCAAATGATGGATAGTTCGCCTCTGCACCCACTGCGTGTTCAGATGCTTCTCTCACTTGGAATAGGACTAGAGGATTCACTCACAAATCTCCAGGTCTGGGAAAGAAGGGATGGGAGATCAAAAGCACTCAGGTGCGTCTACGGGATAGCATGGTAGAGAAAGATCGTTCATTCGAAGAAGCCCTGGCCCCGATCATGGATTTATCAACCTAGATGCTAGAATGTGAGAAAGAAAGCACCGTCTCAAAGAAATAACGTAGGTATAGGAAAAACCGATGCCATTGAATGGCTTGGTCGATCTACGTCAAACCTGTCGCAAAGAAAGATTTTCCAATCCTATTACTGTTAGGAATCGATATAGCTGCTTATCCGGTCCTTTACTTGACTTTAGGAAGGGCATCGCCCTAAAGCAAGTTCAATTTACTTCTGAGATGCCTGAAAACAGGTTTGAGTGAAAGGGTGCTAGGCTAGAGGGCTAATTCGCATCTGTTGGTGATTAAGCCTTTGTGGCTAGCTCTGGTTCATTAGAAAAGAACTGAAATCCACTAGAGCTTGCTTTGCTCTCGCTCCCACCTGTCTTCTTCGCTTGACCTTCCTTCCTATACGCAGAGGAAGATCTCTGACTTGCCTTGGTTCTCTTTGAGAAATCCTTTTCAAGAAGATGGTATTGGCTTTGTTAGTGCAAAGCGAGCTCTTTGAGATTAGTATGATGATGTTTAAATCCACTTTGACTTGCATGTGTAAAGCATATTGCTTAACTAGTCACTGAGCACTAAATATATTATACTCCTTTTCATCTTTCGATGAGTCCAGGTTACAAATCTGTAACATCAGCTGAGGCTTTTGGAAGAATCTATTTCTAACATGAGAGGGAAGCGAAAGAAAAAAGAAGTGTCCACCTTACGAAATTACTTAATAAGACATTCCCGTTTACAGAAAGTACTAGTTAAGAAAAAAAAAAGGTAGTATGGATGAAATCCCACGGGTCCACAAGCCAGATAGATATGATTTCACCAACTAAAACTCTACCAAGCCATTCTTCTTCCGCCTCCTGCTCGGTCGATCATATCACTTCTGTTACAGAGATTGAGTGACTTTCCCTTCCCTGTCAAGCCTCAGCCGACCCGATAGATAAATCCTGAATCTAGCCTAATGCCATGTATAGTCCTAATAGCCCCTCACCGGCTTTGGTAAGACCAAGATAATATGGATTGGACCTGCATAGCTGAATCCAGTAATCCCGAGTAAGCCCACCAACCATCCGCGAGCCCATCCAGCCGTTAAAAGACAGGAGCTCTTCCTCTAGTCGGCGCAAGACCGCTGCTAGAGAATCCCCGTTTTCACTGCAAAATATGATTGAGCGATGCGATCATGGCAACAAGGAAGCTGCAACTAAGCTAAGATAGTAGTAAAAATTCCTTCAATTGCGGCGACGCCTCAACCTTAGAACATAGTTCGCCTATTGGGTCATGGTCATCTTTGTTCCAAACCAACCCGACTTTCGCCCCTGCCTTGATATTCTCTTTTTGGCATTAGCCCATACATATCCCTACCTAAATATATAGACCATTGGTAGAACAAATCTCTCCATAGCTTTCTTCTTGCCTACCCTTTGTTGTTGTTGAGAAAGAAAAGATCTCAGTTTGTACACCAGAAACGGATTTCTCAGATTCTCAACCAGGTCGAAAGTGGAGTTTTGCTGGGCATTTGAAACTTTCTCGAGAAGAAGGCTA